TTTTTATATTAATATTAAAAATAACGGGACTATAATGATGTAATATAATACACGATGCCTTGTATATATATAAATAATTTATATTAATATAAACATTTATTATCTAATATATTTATATAAAATGGGTATTTTTATTTATAAACCAAATAGTCTTATAAATGAAAGAAAAAATATTTATATATATATAAATAATTTATATTAAATATAAATAAATTATATAAATTATATTATATATATATATATATATGTAAATTAAATATTTATATATTATATAATACTATATTTTATTAATAATTAATATTTATATTTTTAATATATATATATATATATATATATATAATTAATTAATATTAATTATTAATAAATTATTAATTATTTTTATTAATTAATTAATAAAAAAAAAAAAAAATAGGGGTAATTTTATGAGGAGAATTGTACTTAAATTATTTATTTAATTAAAAAATTAAATTAAGTATATTATTATTATAGTTTATTAATTATATATTAATAAATTTTATAAAATTTATTAAAATTTATTATTATGTGTAATTAAATATTAATATTATTTTATTCTAGTTAAATATTTTATTTATATTTTATTTTACATGTAAATTTTTGTATGAAATATTATTAATTTTAAAAATAAATAATTATAAATTATTCGCAGTAATTAATATTAATTATAAAAGAAATTTTGAATTAGTAATAATATATAGTATTGGTAAAATTTGTGCCAGCTACTGCGGTTATACAAATGATGCAAATAAAAATTTTTAGTATTAGTTAAATTATATTTATTTAATATATTTATAAATTTATTAGGTGAAATTTTTAAATTTATTTATTATTAATTATTATTTAGTTTAAGCTATAAAAATTTTATAATAAACTAGGATTAGATACCCTATTATTAAAATTAAATAATTAAAATGCTTAAGTAGTATTAGTTATATTCTTAAAATTTAAAGAATTTGGCGGTGTTTTAGTCTATTTAGAGGAATCTGTTCTGTTATTGATAATCCACGTTGGACCTAACTTAATTTTGTTTTCAATTTGTATATCGCCGTCATCAGAATATATTATAAGATTAATAATTTTCTAAATATTTTATTAAATAAAATGTCAGGTCAAGGTGCAGTTTATGGTTAAGTAGAAATGGGTTACAATAAAATTATTTATACGGATTATTTTTTGAAATAAAAATATGAAGGTGGATTTAATAGTAATATAAAATAGATTATTTATATGATTAAAGCTCTAAAACATGCACACATCGCCCGTCGCTCTCATTTTTAAAATGAGATAAGTCGTAACATAGTAGATGTACTGGAAAGTGTATCTAGAATGACAATTTAAAGCTTAATTAGTAAAGCATTTCATTTACATTGAAAAGAAATTTGTGCAACTCAATTTAAATTGATAATATTTATTTATTAATTTATCTTTTTTTTTTAATTAAATTATTAATAAAAATAATTTTAGTATTTTTAGTTTTAGTAATTTATAATGAAATAATAATTTTAATCATAGTGTATTAGTATTGTAAAAGAATATTGAAATAATTTGAAAAATTTTTATTTTAAAAGAAAATTTTATTTATTGTACCTTGTGTATCAGGGTTTATTAAATAATTAATTATTATATTAATTTTTCTCGAATTTTAAAGATTTAATTATATAAAAAAGTTATTGTAGAATAACTATTTTAAATATATAATTAGAAATGAAATGTTAATCGTTTTAAAATATATCTAGTTTTTTAAGAAATAAATTTAATTTAGTTTATTTATTTTATTGATTTAATTTTTTTTTAATTTAATAAATAAATAAAATAATATTTTAAGGGATAAGCTTTAAAATAAATTTTTATATTTTTAATAATTAAAAAATAAATATAAGCTTAAAAATAGCTATTATTAATAAATTTGTTATAATTTATTTTTTATTTAAAATTATTTATTTTAAAATTAAATTTTTTATTAAAATATAATTTTTAATTATTTAAAATTATTAATTATGATAAAATTAGTATATAAATTTATATAATATAATTAATTTGATAGGTTTAAATGAAGAATTCGGCAAATTAAATATGTTCACCTGTTTAACAAAAACATGTCTTTTTGAGTTATATTATAAGTCTAGCCTGCCCACTGAATTTTAAAGGGCCGCGGTATTTTGACCGTGCGAAGGTAGCATAATCAATAGTCTTTTAATTGAAGGCTGGTATGAATGGTTGAATGAGATATATACTGTTTTTTTAAAATTTAAATAGAATTTTATTTTTTAGTTAAAAAGCTAAAATATAATTAAAGGACGAGAAGACCCTATAGATCTTTATTTTTATAAATTATAAATTATAAAGAATATTAAAATTTATATTTTAAATAAAATTTTACTGGGGTGGTATTAAAATTTATTAAACTTTTATTATAATTTAACATTGATATATGAATATAAGATCCTGTATTATGGATTAAAAATTTAAGTTACCTTAGGGATAACAGCGTAATTTTTTTGAAGAGTTCTTATCGATAAAAAAGATTGCGACCTCGATGTTGGATTAAGAGTTATTTTTAGGTGTAGAAGTTTAAAGTTTAGGTCTGTTCGACCTTTAGATTCTTACATGATCTGAGTTCAAACCGGCGTAAGCCAGAGCCTGCCCACTGAAGTTTAAAGGGCCGCGGTATTGTAGTACGAAAGGACCTAATATAAAAAATATAATTTTAATTTATTTGAAAATTAATAATTTTGTTTACTATTTTGGCAGATTAGTGCAATAAATTTAGAATTTATAAATATAATTTTTAATTATAAATAGTATTGTTTATATATGATTTAATTTTGCCTTTAATTGGAAGATTATTATTAGTAATTTGTGTAATGGTAGGAGTTGCTTTTTTAACTTTACTTGAGCGTAAAGTCTTAGGTTATATTCAAATTCGTAAAGGACCAAATAAAGTTGGGTTTAACGGGTTATTACAACCTTTTAGTGATGCTGTAAAATTGTTTACTAAAGAACAAACTTATCCTTTAGTGTCTAATTATATTTCTTATTATTTTTCTCCTGTATTTTCTTTGTTTTTATCTTTATTAATTTGAATATGTATTCCTTATTTAATTAAACTATATTCTTTTAATTTAGGTGTTTTGTTTTTTTTATGTTGTACTAGTTTAGGGGTTTATACGGTTATAATTGCTGGTTGATCTTCAAATTCTAATTATGCTTTATTAGGGGGACTACGAGCAGTAGCTCAAACTATTTCTTATGAAGTTAGTTTAGCATTAATTTTGTTAAGATTTATTTTTTTGATTGGAAATTATAATTTTATAAATTTTTATAATTTTCAGTCTTATATTTGATTTATTTTTTTTTGTTTTCCTTTAGGTTTAGTTTGATTAGCTTCATGTTTAGCTGAAACTAATCGTACTCCTTTTGATTTTGCAGAAGGAGAGTCTGAATTAGTTTCTGGGTTTAACGTTGAATATAGAAGAGGAGGGTTTGCTTTAATTTTTTTAGCAGAGTATTCAAGAATTTTATTTATAAGTATATTATTTGTTGTTATTTTTTTAGGGGGGGATATTTATAGATTATTATTTTTTTTCAAGTTAACTTTTATTTCTTTTATTTTTATTTGAGTTCGCGGGACTTTGCCCCGGTTTCGATATGATAAATTAATGTATTTAGCGTGAAAAAGTTTTTTACCTCTTTCTTTAAATTATTTATTTTTTTTTGTAGGGTTTAAAATTTTTTTAATTTCATTATTATTTTAATGAATAATTTTTAGTATAAATTAATAGAAGACTTTACTTCTTTCTTATGTTTTCAAGACATATGCTATAAAAGCTTATTAATTAATTTAATAATTTATCTCAATATTTAGCTACTAATGGATTGATAATAAAGTATGAAAAATATAATACTGTTAAAATTTGCCCTGTTAAAATATATGGGTCTTCTACTGGACGTGCTCCAATTCATGTCAATAAAGATGCTACGATTACTATATTTCAATATAAAATTTGATTTAAAGGGTAAAATTGTAATCCTCGGAATTTACTTGAATGAGTAAAAGGTAAAATTAATAAAATAGCAATTGATAAAACTAAAGCAATTACTCCCCCTAATTTGTTAGGAATAGAACGAAGAATAGCATAAGCAAATAAAAAATATCATTCAGGTTGAATATGAACAGGAGTCACTAAAGGATTAGCAGGAATGAAATTTTCTGGATCTATTAATAAATAATTAAATTTTCAAATAAATGCTACTAAAATTCATAAAAATACAATAAATCCAAAAATATCCTTATAAATAAAATAAGGGTGAAAAGGAATTTTATCAACATTTCTATTTAATCCTAATGGATTATTTGACCCTGTTTGATGTAAAAATAATAAATGAATCATTATTAAAGCAAGAATAATGAATGGGAAAATAAAATGAAAAGTAAAAAATCGAGTTAATGTTGCATTATCAACAGCAAACCCTCCTCAAATTCATTGAACTAAATCTATTCCTAGGTAAGGTACGGCTGATAATAAGTTAGTAATTACTGTAGCCCCTCAAAATGATATTTGTCCTCATGGTAGTACATACCCTAAGAATCCTGTTGCTATAGTTAAAAATAAAATAATTACTCCTGTATTTCATGTTATATGATATAAATAAGATTCGTAGTATACTCCTCGTCCTACATGAATAAATAAACAGGCAAAAAAAAATGAGGCTCCATTTGCATGACAAATCCGTAAAAATCATCCGTTATTTACATCTCGACAAATATGATTTACACTATTAAATGCTGTTTCAATATCAGCTGCATAGTGTATTGCTAAAAATAATCCTGTTAAAATTTGAATTATTAAACATAATCCTAGTAATGATCCAAAATTTCATCATGCTGAAATATTAGATGGAGCTGGAAGATCAACTAATGCGTTATTAGCAATGCTAATTAAAAGGTGATTTTTTCGAATTGGTTTAAACATTAATTTATAGGTCGTAAAGGACCATAAAATTTTTTAGTAATTTTTACAGTTACTAATAAAGTTAAAAATAAATAATTAATTAAAAGTAAAGTAATTAAATTAGTTGGAAAATTATATATTTTATTTAAAGATAAAATATTTTCATTGATTAAATTATTGATATTAGATAATTTTTCTATTTCTATATTTGTAATAAATTGTTCAATTAATGATTTGTCAATAATAAAAAATAAAATAGCAAAAATAGAAAAAATAATTAAACTAATTATTGTTAATCTAAATGATATAGAAAATATTTCATTTGAAGATAAAGATGTTACATAAATAAATAAAATTAATATTCCCCCTAAAAAAATTAAAAATAAAATATATGAAAATCAAAATGTTTTAACATAAATTCTTGTAATTAAACAAGTTAAAAAGGTTTGAATTAATAATATTAATCCTATTGATAAAGGGTGTTTTATTTGTATAAAAATAAATCTTATAATTAAACATAAAGTTATAATAATTAATTTTGTAATATCAAGAAATAGTTTATTTAAAATATTAACTTTGGGAGTTAGTGAAAAAGAGGTTTCTTTTTTCTTGAAGTTTAAAAAGAATTATATCTTAATTTTAGTTTACAAGACTAATGTTTTGAAGTTAAACTATTTAAACTAATTTATTAAATGGCAAATATATACTTATTATTTATTTTATCAATAATTATATTTATTTTTGGTTGTTTAGTATTTGTTTCTAATCGTAAGCATTTATTATCTACTTTATTAAGATTAGAATTTATAGTATTAAGATTATTTATTTTTTTATTTTTTTATTTAAATTTTATAAATTATGAGCTTTATTTTAGAATATTTTTTTTAACTTTTTGTGTTTGTGAAGGAGTTTTAGGGCTTTCTATTTTAGTTTCAATAATTCGAACTCATGGTAATGATTATTTTCAAAGATTTTCAATTTTACAATGTTAAAGTTTGTTTTTATATTAATTTTTATACTACCAATTTCTTTTTTAAAAAGTAATTATTGAACGGTTCAAAATTTATTGTTTTTTTTTACTTTTTTATTTATGATTAATTTTAGTTCGTTAAATTATTTTAATTATATTTCTTATTATTTTGGGTTAGATATAATTTCATTTGGATTAATTTTATTAAGTTTTTGAATTTGTGGATTAATATTAATAGCAAGAGAAAAGGTTTATCTATATAATAATTATAAGAATTTATTTATTTTTATAATTTTATTTTTATTGATAATATTGGTATTGACTTTTAGTTCAATAAGAATATTTATATTTTATTTATTTTTTGAAGCTAGACTAATTCCTACTTTATTTTTAATTTTAGGGTGAGGATATCAACCAGAACGTCTTCAAGCAGGGGTTTATTTATTATTTTATACTTTATTAGCTTCTTTACCTTTATTAGTTGGTATTTTTTATATTTTAGATGTTAATAATACTTTATCATTTAATTTATTATTAAATTTTAGATTTATAGATTTAAATTTATTGTACTTGTCTTTAATTTTTGCTTTTTTAGTTAAAATACCTATATTTTTAGTTCATCTTTGACTACCTAAAGCACATGTTGAAGCCCCTGTTTCTGGGTCTATAATTTTAGCTGGTATTTTATTAAAATTAGGGGGATATGGTTTATTACGGATATTTTCATTATTACAAATATCGGGAGTAAAGTATAATTATTGATGAATTAGAGTTAGTTTAGTAGGAGGGGTTTTAATTAGATTAATTTGTTTACGTCAAACAGATTTAAAGGCTTTAATTGCTTATTCTTCTGTTGCTCATATGGGGATTGTTTTAAGAGGATTATTAACTTTAACTTATTGAGGGCTAACTGGTTCTTACGCTTTGATAATTGCTCACGGGCTTTGTTCTTCAGGTCTTTTTTGTTTAGCTAATATTTCTTATGAACGAATAGGAAGACGAAGATTATTAATTAATAAGGGGCTATTAAATTTTATACCAACATTAAGATTGTGATGATTTTTATTATGTTCTGGTAATATAGCTGCTCCTCCTACATTAAATTTATTAGGAGAAATTTCTTTATTAAATAGAATTGTTGGGTGGTCATGAATCACTATGATTATATTAACTTTTTTATCTTTTTTTAGAGCTGCTTATTCTTTATATTTATTTGCTTATAGACAACATGGAAAAATTTATTCCGGAATTCATTTTTTTTCTGTAGGATCGGTTCGAGAATTTTCTTTATTGATATTACATTGACTTCCTTTAAATTTATTAATTTTAAAAAGAAGTTTTTGTATATTATGAATTTATTTAAATAGTTTAAAAAAAATATTGATTTGTGGTGTCAATGATATGATGAATTCATTTTAGATCGTGAATAGTTTAGTAAATTATTGTAAAACAAGTTTTTATTTTTTAATTTTTATTAGAATTAGTTTATTTTTAATAAGAATGAAGTTTATTTTAAGAGATTTAGTTTATTTTATTGAATGAGAAGTTTTATCTTTGCAATCTATATCTATTGTTATAACTTTTTTATTTGATTGAATAAGTTTAATATTTATATCTTTTGTTTTATTAATTTCATCATTAGTTATTTTTTATAGAAATCAATATATGGAAGATGATTATAATATTAATCGTTTTATTTTATTAGTATTAATATTTGTAATATCAATAATATTGTTAATTATTAGACCAAATTTAATTAGAATTTTATTGGGGTGAGATGGGCTTGGATTAGTATCATATTGTTTAGTTATTTATTTTCAAAATGTTAAGTCTTATAATGCTGGAATATTGACAGCTTTATCAAATCGAGTAGGAGATGTAGCTTTATTGTTAGCAATCGCTTGAATATTAAATTATGGTAGATGAAATTATATTTTTTATTTAGATATATTATCAACTAAATTTGAAATAATAATTATTGGAGCATTAGTAATATTAGCTGCTATAACAAAAAGTGCACAAATCCCTTTTTCTTCTTGATTACCAGCTGCTATAGCAGCTCCTACTCCGGTTTCTGCGTTGGTTCATTCATCAACTCTTGTTACAGCAGGGGTTTATTTACTAATTCGATTTAATGTTTTATTAACAGATTTATGAATAGGTCAATTTTTATTATTAATTTCAGGATTAACTATATTTATGGCCGGATTAGGAGCAAATTTTGAATTTGATTTAAAAAAAATTATTGCTTTATCCACTTTAAGTCAATTAGGGTTAATAATAAGTATTTTATCAATAGGATTTTATAAGTTAGCTTTTTTTCACTTATTAACTCATGCTTTATTTAAGGCTTTATTATTTATATGTGCTGGATCTATTATTCATAATATAAAAAATTCTCAAGATATTCGAATAATGGGAAGTCTAAATATAAGTATGCCTTTAACATGTAGTTGTTTTAATATTGCTAATCTTGCTTTATGTGGAATACCTTTTTTAGCAGGATTTTATTCTAAGGATTTAATTTTAGAAATAGTTATATTATCCTATGTCAATACTTTTTCTTTTTTTCTTTTTTTTTTTAGTACAGGATTAACAGTATGTTATTCATTTCGTTTAGTTTATTATTCAATAACTGGAGAATTTAATAGTAGTTCTTTGCATCCTTTAAACGATAAAAGTTTAACTATATTATTTAGAATTTTTTTTTTAATAATTATAGCAATTATTGGAGGAAGTATATTAAGATGATTAATATTTTTAAACCCATCAATAATTTGTTTACCTTTTAATATAAAAATTTTGACATTAATTGTATGTTTATTAGGAGGTAGAATAGGTTATTTATTAACTAATGTAAAATTATTTTTTATTAATAAGGGATTATATTATTATAATTTAGTTTATTTTGCTGGATCTATATGATTTATACCAGTTCTTTCTACTGTCGGTATTATTAATTATCCATTAAAATTAGGATTATATTCTTTTAAAAGATTTGATCAAGGATGAAGAGAATTTTTTGGAGGTCAAATATTATATAATCAATTAAAAAATTATTCTTTGTATTTACAAGAGTTTCAAAATAATAGTTTAAAAATTTATTTATTAAGTTATATATTATGATTTATTATTTTATTATTAATAATTAGTTTTATTAATTATTTAAATAGCTTAAATTTAGAGCATGACACTGAAGATGTTAGGGTGATTATTTTAATCTTTAGATATTTATAAAAAATAAATTTTTATTTTTACATTGAAAATGTAATGTTTTATTTAAACTATATAAATTGAAATATGTTGGTCAAGTAAAAGCTGCTAACTTTTAACTTTAATGGTTTGATTCCATTTATATTTCTTTTAATTGGAATTATAAAAATTCAATTTTATCATTAACAGTGATATACCTCTTTTTGGTTTCAATTAATAAGGTAAATTGAAAAATTCAATACTTTTTAAATGCAAATTAAATGTTATAGTTAACTATTACCCTAAAATATGGGTGAATTTCACCTAAGATTAGGTCGAAACTAATTGCAATAAATCGCTTCATATTTATTCATTTCATTCTAAAGCTCCTTGATTTCATTCATGATATAATCCGATAATTAAAATAAAAATGAAAAATAATCTAGTAATAGTTCAATTAATTAAGTTTGATGATTTAATAATTATAATTATTGGTAGTAATAAGGCAATTTCTACATCAAAAATTAAAAAAATGATTGCAATTAAAAAAAATCGTAGAGAAAAAGGAAGTCGAGAAGAATTTATTGGATCAAATCCACATTCAAAGGGTGAACACTTTTCTCGGTCTGTTATTGTTTTTTTTGATAAAAGTGTAGCAAGAATTATAACTACAATAGTAATGATTATAATAATTAAAGTTATTGTTGATAATATTAATATTATTTATACTAAAATTATTTAGTCCTTGTGATTGGAAGTCACATATACAATTATATACTTTATAAATATCTACCTCATCAGTAAATTGAAATATATAAAAATAATCATACTACATCTACAAAATGTCAGTATCATGCAGCTGCTTCAAATCCAAAATGATGATTTTTTGAAAAATGAAAATTAATATGACGTAAAAAACAAATTAATAAAAATGTTGTTCCAATTAATACATGTAATCCATGAAATCCAGTTGCTATATAAAAAGTTGATCCGTACACTGCATCTGCAATTGTAAAAGGGGCTTCAATATATTCATATGCTTGAAGAATTGAAAAATAAATTCCTAAAACAATAGTAAAAAATAATCCTTGTGTTGTTTGAGAATGATTTCTTTCTATTAAACTATGATGTGCTCAAGTTACTGTTACTCCAGATGCTAATAAAATAGCAGTATTTAATAAAGGAACTTGGAAAGGATTAAATGCTAAAACTCCTACTGGAGGTCATGTTATTCCTAATTCAATTGTAGGAGATAAACTTCTATGAAAA